AATTCAGTAATTTCTGTTTGTTCTCCTAATTGATTGATTGCAATTAAACTCGGCCCAATCCTTTTCCTAAAAAAAAAGGATTGGGCCGAATAAAGAATGACCATCCTATACATTGTTGGATCCATAGGATTAATTATAGATCCTTGGGATTGGTGGATCATTTTCTATCCCGCAGTTTCAGGCTATAGATCAAGCCAAGGGGGGCTCCTCTCTACCTACCCTGTATATTGTCTTTTTCATTTCATGTTGCAATAGAAACTTATTATTTGATTATATGATACGAGATTATACGAGAATGAATTCTTCATTTTATTTATAGGTTTATAGTATAGGAAGAAACAACTATTTATCTTTTTATCTTTTCGATGAGAATTTTTTTGTACATGACATGAGAGAAACCTCTTTTTATATTTCTAATTGAGGATTCTAGATTCTATCATAATATATATATCAATATATATATTGATAGCGATACCCTGAATTCCCCCAAAAAAGAATCATTTCTTTCAATACTCACCCGTTGTTAGTTAACAATTCCAATGATTGGATCATATGCTTAATTCTGATAGGAAATAAAATAGTAAAATGATTATTCATCGAATGACTATTCATCTATTATATTTTCATCAAATAGGGAGCAAGAAGACTCTATGAAAAAGTGGTGGTTCAATTCGATGTTGTCTAAGGAGAAGTTAGAACATAAGTGTGGGCTAAGTAAATCAATGGATAGTCTTAATGCTGTTGGACATACCGGTGGAAGTGAAGAGCCCATTCTAAATGATACGGAGAATAACATTCCTAGTTGGAGTGATAGTGGTAGTTATAGTTTCAGAAATGTTGATTATTTATTTGATATCAGGGATATTTGGAGTTTTATCTCTGATAACACTTTTTTAGTTAGGGATGGTAATGGTGACAGTTATTCTGTATATTTTGATATTGAAAATCAGATTTTTGAGATTGACAATAATAGTTTTTTTCTGAGTGAACTAGAAATTTTTTTTTCCAATTATTTGAATAGTAGGTCTAAGAGTAACAATCACGACTATTATCATTATATGTATGATACTCAATCTAGTTGGAATAATCACATTAATAGTTGCATTGATAGTTATCTTCGTTTTGAAGTCAGTATTCATAGTGACACTTTCGGCGGTACCGACAATTGCAGTGACAGTTACATTTCTAGTTTCATTTGTACTGAAGGCGTAAGCGGTAGTCAAAGCAGGAATTCTAGTATAAGAACTGGTGGTAACAACCGCGATTTCAATATAAGAGGAAGATCTAATGATTTTGATATAAATAAAAAATACAGAAATTTGTGGGTTCAATGCGAAAATTGTTATGGATTAAATTATAAAAAATTTTTTAGGTCAAAACTGAATATTTGTGAACAGTGTGGATATCATTTGAAAATGAGTAGTTCAGATAGAATCGAACTTTTGATTGATCTGGGCACTTGGGATCCCATGGATGAAGATATGGTCTCTATGGACCCCATTGAATTTCATTCAGAGGAGGAACCTTATAGAGATCGTATCGATTCTTATCAAAGAAGGACAGGTTTAACTGAAGCTGTTCAAACAGGCATAGGTCAACTAAATGGTATTCCCATAGCAATTGGGGTTATGGATTTTCAGTTCATGGGGGGTAGTATGGGATCCGTAGTAGGCGAGAAAATCACCCGTTTGATCGAGTATGCTACTAATCGATCTCTACCTGTCATTATTGTGTGTGCTTCTGGGGGAGCACGTATGCAAGAAGGAAGTTTGAGCTTGATGCAAATGGCTAAAATATCTTCTGCTTCATATAATTATCAATCAAATAAAAAGTTATTCTATGTATCAATCCTTACATCTCCTACAACTGGTGGAGTAACTGCCAGTTTTGGTATGTTAGGAGATGTTATTATTGCTGAACCCAACGCCTACATTGCTTTTGCGGGTAAAAGAGTAATTGAACAAACATTGAATAAAACAGTACCCGACGGTTCACAAGTGGCTGAGTATTCATTCCATAAGGGCTTATTTGACCCAATCGTACCGCGTAATCTTTTAAAAGGTGTTCTGAGTGAGTTATTTCAGCTGCACGGTTTCTTTCCTTTGAATAAAAACGCAAAAAAAAATATCGAAATAAAATGAAAATATAGAATAGAAGTGATTTCTATGTCTATCAAGAACTCCCATTTTTTACTTTTTTACTAGGAATCTTTGTTTGTTGGATTGAATTAGTTTAGTTAGAGTCGCGAACTTATAAAAAACTTGTTAATTTTAATAAAAAACCTTTTCTTTTATTATATTAGAAAGATAGAAAGAATAAAAGAAAAGGATGGGGGAATAAGAAAATTTCTTAAACTTAAAGCGGATTATCATATATATTTGTCTAAAAAGATGAATAGGTACACTTCATTTAGTTCTCATTCCTTGCACTTATTAACTACTTAAATATTAATATTATTTAGAATAGTTTCTATATAATAGAGATACTTATCATAAGATATCTTTATAATAGGTACAAATATTAAATCGAGGTACCCATTCTATGACAGATCTTAACTTACCCTCTATTTTTGTCCCTTTAGTGGGCCTAGTATTTCCTGCGATTGCAATGGCTTCTTTATTTCTTCATGTCCAAAAAAATAAGATTGTCTAGATCCGATGGGACCAAATTTCATCAATTTATTTCAACACTGAATAATAATACAGATATTTGTTTAGTGTAATATGGGACAATATGTGGCTTTTTCCGAACACAAACGAAAGAACTGTTATGCATGCGGATACATGATATCCGCATAAATGTATGTATATGATATGCGGGTATATCTGGTTAAAAATGATCGGCGAATATTTTTATAATAGAAAGTATATGTATCTAACCAATTATTCCTAATGGTTCATATCAGACTAGTGCTAGTTGATGAAAGTTACTTCGGCATCATGAAAAGTAAAGTCAAATTTTTTCTCAATTCCAATCGAATGCAACTGGATCTAGTATAGTATGAACTGGCGATCAGAACATATATGGATAGAACTTATAACAGGGTCTCGAAAAACAAGTAATTTTTGCTGGGCCTGTATCCTTTTTTTAGGTTCACTAGGATTCTTAGTGGTTGGAACTTCTAGTTATCTTGGTAGGAATCTGATACCTGGATTTCCATCTCAGCAAATCATTTTTTTTCCACAAGGAATCGTGATGTCTTTCTATGGGATCGCGGGTCTATTCATTAGTTCATATTTGTGGTGCACAATTTCATGGAATGTAGGTAGTGGTTATGACCGATTCGATAGAAAAGAAGGAATAATGTGTATTTTTCGTTGGGGATTCCCTGGAATAAATCGTCGCATCTTCCTTTGCTTCTTTATGAAAGATATCCAATCAATCAGAATGGAAGTTAAAGAGGGTCTTTTTCCTCGTCGTATTCTTTATATGGAAATCAGAGGCCAAGGAAACATTCCCTTGACTCGTACTGATGAGATGACTCCGCGAGAAATTGAGCAAAAAGCTGCTGAATTGGCCTATTTCTTGCGCGTACCAATTGAAGTATTTTGAAATGAACCGAACGAAGAATGAATGTTTTCTCCACATAATAAAAGGAGCTTGCTAATTTCCTTTTTTTTTAATACAATTGAAGTTTCCTCAAACTGTTCATTCGAGAAAAACATGTTAGATTCCATTTCCTCGTTCCGTTGACGCAACAACCCGCTAGAATAAAACAAAAGCTGGGGAACGTATATGGAACAACTACAACTATTCCAACTATAATATAATAAATATAATAAACTATAATAAGAATACATTTTTTCTATACCAAAACCTTTTTGTATGCGTATTTGTATGCGTATAGGGCCCAACTCAATTCTTTTATACTAGTAAAAAGTCTAATAAGTCTAATTAAGTATGAATTCATCAAATATCCGAATATGTATTTCGTAATACAGAATTAATCCTTTTAGGTTAAGCCTCAGATTTTGAACTGATACCGTATTCCTGTGCTGTGGTTAGACGGTGCAACATTTCGAAATAATTAATGGAATTGATCCGGGAGGGTTTTTCGAGTATTTATTGAAAGGAATAAATGAAGATGAAATTCGTTCGAATTTTCCCAATTGAGATACCCGGAAATCCAATTTACTTAATTTATTACTTAATTTATAATTTATTTACTTTTTATATATTAGAAATCTATTTCTCTATCTATTTATTTCGAATTTTTTTTCATCCGAAAAAGGACCCTTATTTTATTTCTATATTCCTTAATTCCTTCTGGATCTAAGGAGTCAATTATTATACAAAAATGGGAATAGATCCATGGGTTCCATACCTTGTTATAGAACTTGTGCTTTAGAGAAACATCAGATCAGATAGAGTTGACAAATGAAGCAGTTCATTAACAATTCACAGATAAAAAAAATGAAAAAAAAGAAAGCATTAATTTCCCTCCCATATCTTGCATCTATAGTATTTTTGCCCTGGTGGGTCTCTCTCTCATTTCAAAAAAGTCTCGAACCTTGGATTATTAATTGGTGGAATACTAGGCAATCCGAAACTTTTTTGAATGATATTCAAGAGAAAAATGTTCTAGAAAAATTCCTAGAATTAGAAGAACTATTCTTGTTGGATGAAATGATAAAAGAATACCCAGAGACGCATATACAAAATATACAAAAGCTTCGTATAGGAATACACAAGGAAACGATACAATTGGTCAAAACACACAATGAATATCATTTCCATATCATTTTGCATTTTTCGACAAATATAATATGTTTCGCTATTTTAAGCGGTTATTTTATTCTGGGTAATGAAGAACTTGTCATTCTTAATTCTTGGGTTCAGGAATTCTTCTATAACTTAAATGACACAATAAAAGCTTTTTCGATTCTTTTAGTTACTGATTTATGGATTGGATTTCACTCGACCCATGGTTGGGAACTAATGATTGGTTCGATCTACAATGATTTTGGATTGGCTCATAACGACCAAATTATATCTGGTCTTGTTTCCACTTTTCCAGTTATTCTAGATACAATTGTGAAATATTGGATCTTCCGTTTTTTAAATCGCGTATCTCCTTCGCTTGTAGTCATTTATCATTCAATGAATGAATGAAGAACTTATTTGATCTCCTGATATCAATCCAAATTTTTCTTCGCGCATAAAGAAAGCATTTTCCATTTGACTTATTCTTTCTTTATACTTCTACCTCTTCAAGATATTTGTCCTATTTCAATAGAATTATTTCAGTACAATGGCAGACTCGTGGATAGGGAACTATACTAGCTACCTATCTAATTTATTGTATAAATTCCTGGATGAATGATTGGATCATGCAAAATAGAAATACTTTTTCTTTTTCTTGGGTAAAGGAACAGATCACTCGATCTATTTCTGTATCGATCATGATATATGTAATAACTCGAACATCTATTTCAAATGCGTATCCCATTTTTGCGCAGAAAGGTTATGAAAATCCACGAGAAGCAACTGGACGAATTGTATGCGCCAATTGCCATTTAGCTAATAAGCCTGTGGATATTGAAGTTCCGCAAGCTGTACTTCCTGATACTGTATTTGAAGCAGTTGTTCGAATTCCTTATGATATGCAACTGAAACAAGTTCTTGCTAATGGTAAAAAAGGGGCTTTGAATGTAGGGGCTGTTCTTATTTTACCCGAGGGATTCGAATTAGCCCCCCCCGATCGTATTTCCCCCGAGGTGAAAGAAAAGATAGGAAATCTGTCTTTTCAAAGTTATCGTCCCAATAAAAGAAATATTCTTGTAATAGGTCCTGTTCCAGGTCAGAAATATAGTGAAATCGTCTTTCCCATTCTTTCCCCCGACCCTGCTACGAAGAAAGACGTTCACTTCTTAAAATATCCCATATATGTAGGTGGGAATAGGGGAAGGGGTCAGATTTATCCTGATGGGAGCAAGAGTAACAATACAGTCTATAATGCTACATCCGCGGGTATAGTAAGCAGAATAGTACGCAAAGAAAAAGGAGGATATGAAATAATCATCGTTGATGCATCGGATGGACACCAAGTGGTTGATATTATACCTCCAGGACCAGAACTTCTTGTTTCAGAGGGTGAATCTATCAAGCTTGATCAACCATTAACAAGCAATCCTAATGTAGGGGGATTTGGTCAGGGAGATGCCGAAATAGTGCTTCAAGATCCATTACGCGCCCAAGGCCTTTTGTTTTTCTTGGCATCCGTTATTTTGGCACAAATTTTTTTGGTTCTTAAAAAGAAACAGTTTGAAAAGGTTCAATTATACGAAATGAATTTCTAGATCCAGAGATTCCTTACCATCAAGTTGGTAAAAAACGCGGAATTCTTGTCGATCAATACAATTAAATATATATGATCAAAAAATTCTGTAAATCCCTTTGCTTGCTTTGTTTATACTATTTTTTCGGGATGTATGGAATTCTTTACTTGTATCCCATTCCTAGCACTAGACAATAGGCATACAAAAACAAAGGAAGAGGAGACAGGGCAAGGACGGGATAAATGAAAGGAAGGGTACTGGATTATAAGTCTTACTAATCTTCTATTCGACACAAGAAAAAGGACTTTGTACCCTTTCTTGTGTCGTCTTGTATCGAAATAATAATGATTTTTTTCTTGTTCGCCAAAGATTACTATTTCTTCGTTTCCGGGTCTATCGGAATTCCTTTGTTTAGATTCATAAGAAGTAGTAGACAAACAAAAAGGGTTAGGGGGGGTAATTCGTCGAGCAAACGAAACTTTTTCTATTATTCAATTAACTTCAACGTAGAATAGCACTTTTTTATAAAAGAAAAAGAAAAATTATTCAAACAAAAAAATTGACTTTAACTCTTTTTATTGAGATTTTATTGAGAAGCGGATTAGATTTTATTTTTACGCATACCCCAATCCTTTTTCTTTCATCACCTTTTTTATTTTATCTTTTTTTTATAGAGTAAGGTTCTATTAGTTTAGTATGGAAATGATTTGCAGGATGTCTCATCCGTTTAAATCCATATAATTATCCAGAAAATCGATTGATTCCTTCTTGTTGCTTCTCGTAAGAGTTAATATTATATTATGGAGGAACGACAGAGCCTATAAATCAATCAATAGAAATAGATTCAATTCCGTTGTTCAAAAACATCATAAGAAACAAAGGAATAAAGTGGTTTGAAAGATCAGAGCAAAGGATCCATTTTGTCATTTCTACGAAAATTTTGATTATGTTGACTGGATAACTTTCCTATTTGTATGTTATGGAATAGATCAAAGTCTCATCTCGCTCTAAGAGTAAGCACTCAGCGGTACCTTACGCCTTTCTTTTATGATAGGCGTAAGGTACCGCTGAGTGCTTACTTTTTCATGTCTACAATCCAGTTCATCTGATTACTACAGAGATGAACCCAATCCGGAATATGAACCGTAAAAGAAAATACCTATTAAACCGATCACAAGAATACCAGTTACAGTACCTATCAGCCAAAGAGGAATCCTTCCAG